ATGGCGATCGGGCAGGTATGCCCCCATCGTCTAGTGGTTAGGACATCTCTCTTTCAAGGAGGCAGCGGGGATTCGACTTCCCCTGGGGGTAGGGTACTACGAAAGGAAGTTGATCATGGATTATCAATAAGTCTAGAATTGATTCTTCCGGGGTCGATGCCCGAGTGGTTAATGGGGACGGACTGTAAATTCGTTGGCAATATGTCTACGCTGGTTCAAATCCAGCTCGGCCCAATAATTAGCCGATCCATTATCAGATAATCTAACTAATTTGTCCTCTATAAACGCCCGATACGGAGGAATAAAGAAAAAAAGAATCTCTTTTCATTGAAAGATTTATTATCAATCGATTTTACAATAGGATTACTAGTTATCCATGTCGTTCTCACTAAAGTCCATATCCATGTGGATATTGATATATCACTCGTGTCTCTGTTACAACACGACGATTCTAAATAGAAATGATTTGAATGAAATCATAAGAATCTGTATGCTGTACACCTTCTTTTTTTCCCTGGGATTGTAGTTCAATCGGTCAGAGCACCGCCCTGTCAAGGCGGAAGCTGCGGGTTCGAGCCCCGTCAGTCCCGATCTAGGATCCGAGGAATCCATCAATTCATTTCTCTATTTTCTGTAAAGAGGGGGGGGCAAGGAGCAGAATATAATTCCCAGTGGGGGATCCTTATTTATTTTTTCTTTATTTTTTTTTTTTCGTTTCGCATTTATCATCGAACAAATACGGGAATTTCAATTACTTCAACTAGTACCGATTGGTGGGGGAGAGACATATGTAGATTGGTACAATTGTTGCTAGCACCATATTGAGTATTCCAAGAGATACCGTGCTGGTCTGGCTTTTTCGATTGCTCCTGATCTATGAACTGGAATAGAATACCCATATGTTTTCCCGGAGTACATACACAAATTGGAATTCGTTTAGTGTACGATACAAAATGAACTTAACCTTAACATAGCTACCCCGACAGAATCTTTTTCAGATTAAAAACGACCTTCCTTTCTCCTTTCTAGCTCCGATTTTGTATAACCTCAATTCCTCATTGGAAAGAATCTATCTCATTCAAATTGCACACTCAATTTTTGATATATGTGTCCCAGTCCCAATCCAAGGAAAGAGGATATTAATATAAAGAAAGATCAAATAAGGATCCACTCCTCTTAGTGAGGGAATGCATAAGCTTTTTTTTGATTTCTATTTGAAGGGTCCTATCGAAGAAAGAACAAACTCCAAAATAGTGAATTTGTCGAAATAAAATCAAAATAAAAAATATTAGATCTTTTATACCTATACCGGGACCCATCTTTATCACACCTCTTTGTCTTCCACGAAAATTAGATGATAAAAAAACTTAGTTTAGAACTTAACTCCTTCTTTTTTCCATTTCACTTCTACTATATGTTATATGGGGTTTGTCGCCACTGGAAGTGGAAGACGGGTAAGATGATATCTCATCTGATGATTTATAAGGAAGACGGTAGGTTATAGAAAAGAAAGACTGAAAAAGAATGATCAATTCAACGGGATTCTTGATTGGATCAGGAATTCTTTTTTTGATTTCGTATGGATAAAAGATCTTCCTATGTTATACTATTCAATTCTCGACGATGAATCCATTTGATAGCTCCGATATTGTTATTCATGATATTGATCCGATTCAATATCATCAGGATGGAATTCATCCCATTGAATTTATAGGAGAAAGATTTATCATCTTTATGGGATTAGATCCCGAGTTATTGTGAAGTAAAAAAAAACACGATGAGATTATGGAAGTAAATATTCTCGCATTTATTGCTACTGCGCTGTTTATTCTAGTTCCTACTGCTTTTTTACTTATAATTTACGTAAAAACAGTCAGTCAAAATGATTAATTTGAATCAAGCTTGACTTCTTAGTTCTTTTCTTAATCAATGATTGAAGAAATGAAAGGGATTCAACTTCCACGTATTAAATGAAATAAGCGGACTAGAATCAGCAGTATATGAAATCTGATAGTATGGTAGAAAGAAATATAGGAACCTTTCTACCGCACTATCTATTATTGTATTGGAGAGTATTGGACCGTATTGTATAAAGATATAGGCTTAATATAGATCAATCCGCAATATGTATCTTCATATATGTCCATATAACATATGTACATGTACATATGTTATATGGACATCTTAATAGCACCCCGATTCTAGTTCTTCGCTACATCCATTTGATTTGTAGTGATTCCGATCAATGTGAGATACTCGAATGTCAACTTTGACTCTTACGCCTTACGGTTCTAATTACTTTAACTAGGTTTCTGATTATTTCCAATATGGATCCCGGGCTCCGCCGAAACAATCGAATCAATGGAAGACGAATAGTATGGGCATATTAGAAAAATATTCTAAATATTAGTATTAGAATGAATATTCTAAAAGAAACTAAGTAATTCTTTTTTTTAGCATTCCGAAGGAGTAATTGATTGATCCGTTGACAGATGATCCAAGGGTTCTCTGGGAAATTTTCTTCGGATTTGGAAGTAGTAGTAGACCCCACCGATTTCTAACGCTTGAACCATGATATGAAGTAAGTCGATAAAACATAAATAAGATTTCTAGGAGTATAAAACAAACAGTAAGTGCGCAATATGTGAATCGCCCAACGCAAGATCTTATTATTTGTAGTACTTTGTTGGACAACCACTATATCGATGTTGCCTTCGGTATTCGGTAGAAAGTACGTATCTACGTACTAACAGAACGACTTCCTCTTTGAACAATAAAGAGGGAAACAAATCAAAAAGGGGGTCGGTTGTTCCTCATTGTAATATTCATATATATTATATAGAATTCTGATAAGAGCTAGTTCATCGAAATAGAATATTTCGGAAGAATTAGGTTGGAAAAAATTTCATATCATGTGTATCCCTTTTATTTTCAAACAAAATACGAATATAGGAATCATTGAAATATTTGTTTGATTGAAAGGTTATTATTCATATATTACTAGTCAATTTATTACATTTACATTACTTTACGGGATTCCAGTAGAATTTTGAAATGGAGATATTTTTATTTAAAAACGCTTTGCAGAACGATCTATGCTATGAAACAATTGATACAGTTTGATTACTCAACTCAATACTATACTGAAACTGAATTAAATTAGTAGTACCTCTAGAGTCCACTTCTTCCCCATACTACGAGTGAAAGGGAAAATGTAAAGACTACCATTAAAGCAGCCCAAGCAAGACTTACTATATCCATGTGAATTATGTCCCCTATCTCTATGAATATGAAGAAATTCTTCCATTATTAATCACTAATAATAGTATAGTGGAATTAATGACGCAGAGTCAAAAAGGGATTCTGACCGAACGAGCTTTATGACCCACTCCAATAAATCCACCTATAACAAGGTCCTAATATGATTTCGGGTAGAATCGGGCAGCATTAAACACAAGCAAGATACGCAGTTACTTCTTTGGAAATTTCAAGAGAATGTTATTAATGGAACATGTAGGGATAGTAAGACCTATTGTTTTTTTTTGTTGCCCTTCATAAGCAAAAGTAATAACAATATACAATCAAGATGGATCGCCATCTATCACATCACATATCTCTATCTCCTGTTTGATCTAATCCTTACTGTCTCCCGATTGTCTCTGTGACACAATCGGGAGACAGCCTATTACATTCTTGCTGGGAGTTACCAAAAAGAATTTTTTTTTTACTTTTCTTTTATTCTATAAAATAGATTCTATATAAAGAAAAGACAATTATTTCAATATTGAGTGAATGTTTGAGCACTTAGAGACTCTCAGGAGTCTATATACAAAGTTTCTTCCACCCTTTCCAACTACTAATTTGATTCACCATTCGACTATCTACTCTAACTCAAGACTCAGTCAATAGACACTAGTACTGGAAGGGAATCACGAAGTCTTGATGGCCTAGCCCTTATAATCCTCCCTTGGATCCTAGGCGCAAGGATTGACAGTCCTTTATAGAACCTCCAGATTCTTAACGTAACATCAAGCACGTATCGACACTTTTCCTCTGCTTCGGCTGGGCAAGAATTCGGCGAGTTATATCAGCAATAAGTGATTTCGAGTTTTTTGTTGATCAGGCGACACCCGGATTTGAACTGGGGAAAAAGGATTTGCAGTCCCCCGCCTTACCGCTCGGCCATGCCGCCAAAATGATACAAAATAGATGGAAATATTCCCCCTTTTGGGGCGGATTACTTATTAATTATTGATTAGATTTGCACCTTGAGTCCCGTTTTCTTTATCCCTTTCCTAAACCTAAAAGAAATCCCTCCTTTTTTGATTGGATTCAGTTGATTCCCTTCGATTGTATAGTATCTCAAATCTCAAAACACACAACGCCTAAAAACTTCCCTTCTGTTTTTATTTTTCTTTCAAGAAAAAATGTAGATTTTTAGTCACTGAATCAAAAATTCAGGGCAAATTTGAACCATTAACTACGGATTGTGAATTCATGAAAGGTTCTTGGATCTCAAATTGCGTTTCCTTAATGAATGGCAAATGGCATAACATAAGAAAATGAAATTGATACACAACGAATCAGTATCGATTCTTTTCAATAATCAATCCTTTTCAATTTCAATTATAACAACAATTATGTGTCTCTGTAAACCCCAGAATAGAAATTGTTACACAGATATACCTAATCAGGTATCTTATCTATAGGGAATTAAGGGAATTTTCGTGCTTCAATTTTTCATTGAATATATTGAAATATTGAATATAAAATCGAAATTATGATATAGCGCGGCCTGTGTTGCCCCAAGGAGAACTGGGATAGGCGATATGCGGATAGCTATATAGCAATATCTGCATGTGCTTAATAAATACAACCCCTCTTACACACTTCAATCGTATTCCGCGAATTCTACTCACAAATGGGTAAAAATGTAAAATGTCTCTCTTCTCTGCGAATCCTTTTTTGAACAATGGAATCAGCGAAAAAAGTTAAGTGCT